TTAGAAATACTTAAAGAAGAAAAGAAAAACCTCTTCTGGTTTGAAAAACCCCTTCTTTCTCTGCTTTTCGACTATAAACGTTGGAATCGTCCAACGCGATATATAAAAAACAATCGATTTGAAAATGCGGTAAGAAATGAAATGTCACAATATTTTTTTTATACATGTAAAAATGATGGAAAACAAAGAATTTCTTTTACATATCCACCCAGTTTATCCATTTTCTGGGAAATGATACAAAGAAAGATTTCTTTGTCTACAATAGACAAATTCTTATACGATGAACTATACAATTATTGGATTTATAACAATGAACAAAAAAAAAACAGCTTAAGCAATGAATTTACTAATAGAATTGCAGTTCTAGACAAAGGACTTTTGTATATAGATGGACTCGATAAAAAAATTCGATTATGCAATGAGAAAACGAAAAAGGAATATTTGCCAAAAATAAATGATCCTTTCTTAAATGGATCCTATCGTGGAATAATAAAAAAATGCTTTTCACCCTCTATTATAAATGAAACTGCAGTCAAAAATAGGATAGATGGAATTTTTATAAATAAGATTCATAGTATTCTTAGTAATGATTATAATTACCACGAATTTGAACAGAAAAAAGATGCATTTAATAAAAAATCAATATCAAAAGAAATTAGGCATTTCATGCAGTTAATGAGTCAATTTTATGGGGAATCAACATTCAATCTCAAAGGAATTTCTTTACTTCCAGAAGAAGTCAAAATTGGTTTAGAAGATCAAGAAAAATTTTGTCAATTTTTAGTTGATGCAATCATAGGACTAAAAATAAATAAGAAATTAATAAAAAAAGCAACTGGAATAAAAGATATTAGTAAAAAAGTTCCATGCTGGTCATACAAATTAATTGATGATTTAGAACAGCAAGAAAGAAAAAATGAAGATGACGTACCAAGAGATCATCAAATTCGCTCAAGGAAAGCTAAACGTGTAGTTATTTTTAATAATACCGAAGATAATATCAAGATTAATAACATTGATCTAAAAAAATCTAATCAAGAAGTAGCTTTGATACGTTATTCACAACAATCCGATTTTCGTCGAAACATAATAAAAGGTTCCATGCGTGTTCAAAGACGTAAAATTAATTTTTTGGAATTATTTCAAGCAAATATACATTCACCGCTTTTTTTCGACAGAATAGATAAATCTTCTTTTTCTTCTGTTAACATTTCAAAATTAATAAAACAAAATTTTAGAAATTATATAGGAAAAACAAGAGAATTTAAAATTTCGGATTATACAGAAGAAGAGAAAAAAAAAGAATACAAAGAAAACGAAGAAAAAAGAAAAGAAAAAACACGAATAGAAATAGCTGAAGCTTGGGATACCATTATATTTGCTCAAGTAATAAGAGGTTTGATGTTAGTAACTCAGTCCATTTTTAGAAAATATTTTATATTACCTTTTTTAATAATAGCAAAAAATATGGGTCGTATAGTCTTATTCCAACTCCCTGAATGGGAAGAGGATTTCGAAGGGTGGAATAAAGAAATGCATGTTAAATGTACCTATAATGGTGTTCAGTTATCAGAAACAGAATTTCCTAAAAACTGGTTAAAAGATGGTATTCAAATAAAAATACTATTTCCTTTCTGTATAAAACCTTGGCACCGATCAATGCTAAGACCTTCTTATCAAAAGGAAATGAAAAAAAAATATATATATAATTTTTGTTTTTTAACAGTTTGGGGGCTGGAAACTGAATTTCCTTTCGGTTCCTCCCGAAAACGACCTTCTTTTTTTAAACCTATTTATAAAGAATTCAATAAAAAATTTTGTAAATTTACAAGGAAATCTTTTCGAGTTTTAAAAATTGTGATTGTTAAAGAAAAAATCGAATTTTTTTTTAAGGTTTTGAATGAAACAAAAAAATTTATTAAAAGCTTTTTATCAAAAAAAAAAAATTTTTCAATGGTAAGCCAAATTCGAGTATTTGGATTAGGAGAAGAATCTAGTGAAATAAAAAAAGAAAAAGCTTTGATAATCAATAATTATATGGTTCATGAATCATTCATTCAAAACCAATTTATTAATTGGACAAACTATTCAGATTCAGTGGCAGAACAAAAAACAAAAAATCTCGCTAATAGAACAAGGACAATAACAAATCAAATAGAAAAAGAAAAAAAAAATAGATTCCAAACTTTAAAATTTATTATTAATCCTAACAAAATACCTTATGGTACTCAAAATTTAGAATCATCCCAAAATTTGGGTCAGATATTAAAAAGGATAAATACTCGATTAATTCGTAAATCAAAAATTTTAAAAAATTTTTTTAAGGAACGAATATCCGTAGATATCTTTCTATATATTATTAATATTTCCCGAATTAATATAAAACTTTTTCTTGAATCAACAAAACATTTTAATGAAAAACCCAGGGACAAAAAAAATAAAGAAAGGATTGAGAAAATAAATAAAAAAACAATTCAATTTCATAAGAATTTAAAAATTCTTTCCCATTTATCTTTTTTGTCACAAGCCTATATATTTTTCAAGTTATTACAAGCCGAATTTATTAACTTATATAAGTTAAAGTTAACTTTTGTCCTTCAATATTGCGGAACACAAGGAATAATTCCTTCTAAGTTAAAGACTAAAAAACATCAAAATTCTGGACTGAATCTATGGAAAAACTTGTTAAAATTGAAAAGTAATTATCAATATCAATACGATTTATCGCAGATAAACTGGTTTCAATTAGGACCAAAAAATTGGCGCAATGGAGTCACTGAATATTATGAAATGGAAAATAAAAAATTCCAAAAAATAAAAAGGAATTCATATAAAAAAAACGAATTACTTAATTACAAAAATAATTCTGAAAACCATTTTTGTTTATTGCGGGATCAAAAAGATAATTTGCAAAAAAATTATAGATATAATATTTTATCATATAATTTTTTTTTTTTTGAAGATAAGAAGGATTTATATAGTTATGGAGAACCATTACAAGTAAATAAAAAGCAAGAATTCTCTTATAATTACAAAATATCTAAAGATAAGTTCATTTATATGTGGTGGAGTATTCCTATCACTAATCTTTTAAGAGAAAAAATGATTCTGAATATAGAGACAAATACAGATAGAAAATATTGTGATTGGAAAATTATCCTTTTTTTACGTAGAAACAAAATCGACATTGAAGCTTGGATCAATATTAGCAGTAACACAAAAAATATTAAGATTGAACCTAAAAATTATAATTTTGTTGATAAAATGGAAAAGAAAGATCTTTTTTATCGCACAAATTTTCAAGAAATTTACCAATTAAAAAAAAAAATTTTAGATTGGATGGGGATGAATGAAGAAATACTAAGTCGTCCTATATTAAATCTAGAGTTTTTGTTCTTACCAGAATTTTTCTTACTCTTTAATGCATATAAAATGAAACCTTGGGTTATACCAATAAATTTACTTTTTTCAAATTGTAATGTAAATTCTAATTTTAGTGAAAAGAAAAAAAGCAATAGAAAGAAAAAAGCGAATCCTTTTACAACACCTATAATATCAAATGAAAAAACATTAGAGAATAGGAATCAAGACAAAAAAGAGCTCATAAGTCAAAGAAATAGCGGATCTGACGTTCAAAAAAATTCTGAGTCTCTCAGCTCAAATCGCCAAAAAGATATTAAAGAAAATTATATAGAATCATATATTAAAAAAAGCAGAAAAAAAAAACAAGACAAGAGTAGTCCAGAAGCCGAACTCAATTTATTCCTAAAAAGGTATATGTTTTTTCAATTGAAATGGGACAATTTTTTGAATAAAAAATTGATGAATAATATCAAAGTTTACAGTCTCCTGCTTAGATTGAAAAATCCACGAGAAATTACAATATCCTCGATTGAAAGAAGAGAAATGAGTCTGAATATAATGCTGATTCAGAAAGATTTAACTCTTACTCAATTGATAAAAGGGAGGATATTTATTATTGAACCTATTCGTCTGTCTGTAAAGGATGATGGAGAATTTCTTCGGTATCAAACCATAGGTATTTCGTTCATTCATAAGAGTAAACACCAAGATAATCAAAACATCGACAATATTTATAAGAGGAATCCGGATGAATGGATTCCCAGATATCAAACGGTGATGAAGACTAGAGATAAAACTTATTTTTTTTTACGTGTTCCTGCAAAAGTTTTTTCGTACAGGCGCCGTAAAGAATTGAGAATTCTAATTTGTTTGAATTCAAGTAATAATAAGGGTAGTTATAGAAATAGAGTCTCTTACAACGGGAATCAGATAAAAAACGGCAGTCAATTTTGTGATGAAAACAATCAAAAATTAAACGTCTTTCTTTGGCCTAATTATCAACTAGAAGATTTAGCCGGTATGAATCGTTATTGGTTTAATACTAATAACGGTAGTCGTTTTAGTATATTAAGAATACATATGTATCCATGATTAAAAATGTATTTATAATAAATTGATCTTATATATTCCCTATCCATTATCTGCTAGATAAAAAAAAAAGCCTTCGTGTCTTGACTTCAATTCTGATATATGATACGAAATTTATAACATATCAATCACTAGTCAATAGATCTTAAAAGACTTACCATCATTTTTTTATTAAAAAATAAGGAAATGTGTATATCAGGGTAAATGTGCTGGCATTATTATTCCTGATCAAAAAATTTTATATTTGGGAAATATAAAAAATAAGGAAGGTTAATAATTTATGAACAAAAATGCATTAATTTCGCATAAAAAAAAAGAAGAAAACAAGGGATCTGTTGAATTTCAAGTTTTATGTTTTACTAATAAGATACGAATACTCACTTCACACTTGGAGTTGCATAAAAAAGATTATTCATCTCAGAGAGGTCTACGACAAATTCTAGGAAAACGTCAACGACTATTGGTTTATTTATCAAAGAAAAATAGAATACGTTATAAAGAATTAATCAGTCAATTAAAGATTCGAGAGCTAAAAACGCGTTAATTTTAAGAATTGTTTTGAATTATTTGATTTATTCGATCTTGAATTTTTATGAACTTTTTTTAGTTTTCGGCAATTCATGGAAAAATGAATTCATGAAAGAATGAATCGGGGCAAAACTTATGACTGTACCAATTACAAGAAAAGATCTCATGATAGTCAATTTGGGCCCTCACCACCCAGCAATGCATGGCGTTCTCCGACTTATTGTTACTTTAGATGGAGAAGAGGTTATTGACTGTGAACCAATATTGGGGTATTTACACAGGGGGATGGAGAAAATTGCAGAAAACCGAACAATTATACAGTATTTGCCTTATGTAACACGTTGGGATTATTTAGCTACTATGTTCACAGAAGCAATAACAGTAAATGGACCCGAACAGTTGGGAAATATTCAAGTACCTAAAAGGGCTAGCTATATCAGAGTTATTATGTTGGAGTTAAGTCGTATAGCTTCTCATTTGTTATGGCTCGGCCCTTTTATGGCTGATATTGGTGCGCAGACCCCCTTTTTTTATATTTTCAGAGAAAGAGAATTAATATATGATTTATTTGAAGCGGCCACCGGTATGAGAATGATGCATAATTTTTTTCGCATTGGAGGAGTAGCTGCCGATCTACCTTATGGGTGGATAGATAAATGTTTAGATTTTTGTGATTATTTTTTAATGGGACTTGCTGAATATCAGCAACTGATTACACGAAATCCTATTTTTTTAGAACGAGTTGAGGGGGTAGGTGTTATTGGCGAAGAAGAGGCAATAAACTGGGGCTTATCAGGACCAATGCTACGCTCGTCCGGAATACTATGGGATCTTCGTAAAGTTGACCATTATGAATGTTATGACGAATTTGATTGGGAAGTCCAATGGCAAAAGGAAGGGGATTCTTTAGCTCGTTATTTAGTACGGATAGGTGAAATGGCAGAATCTATAAAAATTATTCAACAAGCTCTAGAAGGAATTCCGGGGGGTCCCTATGAGAATTTAGAAATTCGCCGTTTTGATAGGATAAAATCTCCTGAATGGAATGATTTTGAATATCGATTCATTAGTAAAAAGCCGTCTCCTACTTTTGAATTGTCGAAACAAGAACTTTATGTGAGAGTCGAAGCCCCAAAAGGGGAGTTAGGGATATTTTTGATAGGAAATCGGAGTGTTTTTCCTTGGAGATGGAAAATTCGCCCACCAGGTTTTATCAATTTGCAAATTCTTCCTCAGTTAGTTAAAAAAATGAAATTGGCTGATATTATGACGATATTAGGTAGCATAGATATCATTATGGGAGAAGTTGATCGTTGAAATGATAATTGATACAACAAAAATACAAAATATCAATTCTTTTTACAGATTGGAATCTTTAAAAGAGATTTATGGAACTATATGGATACTTTTCCCTATTTTGATTCTCGTATTGGGAATCACAATAGGCGTACTAGTAATCGTGTGGTTAGAAAGAGAAATATCTGCAGGTATACAACAACGTATTGGACCGGAATATGCTGGTCCGTTGGGAATTCTACAAGCTTTAGCAGACGGAACAAAACTGCTTTTTAAAGAAAACCTTCTTCCATCTAGAGGGGATATACGTTTATTTAGTATCGGACCCTCTATAGCCGTCATATCAATTCTACTAAGTTATTCAGTAATTCCTTTTGGTTATAACTTTGTTCTAACCGATCTTAGTATTGGTGTTTTTTTATGGATCGCTATTTCAAGTATTGCTCCAATTGGGCTTCTTATGTCAGGATATGGATCAAATAATAAATATTCCTTTTTAGGTGGTCTACGGGCTGCTGCTCAATCAATTAGTTATGAAATACCAGTAACTCTATGTGTCTTATCAATATCTCTACGTGTGATTCGTTAAGGCCTACGTCTTCAAATTTAGGTATCTAAGAAAATTTTTTTATTTTTAAGATTAAGGTATTAAATAGATATCTTCATTTTTTTATTCAACTAGAGGGTTGATAAATTAAACCTGATAGTTAGATGAGTGAAAAAAAAAACAGCTTATAAATTCGCAGTAAAAAAAACTCATTCCCTATGTACAAGGGTTAAACGAAAATAAACATAAGCAGTCAAGTCTGCTTACCCCCAAGATTAATTAGTAATTATAATAATAACTTGAAGCGGGTTGAAAAAAAATTTATGGGGTTTTTATTTTACTATAAATAAAAACAACCGTATTACGATATAAAAAAAAGTGGATGATTAGGAACACCAAAGTACACAAAGGATTCGTAATAAATATTTTTTAGGTTATCCTAAGTTTACATAAAAGAAATACTAATTTGAGGCTTAAAATTGGTAGAAATTATCAAGTAGTACTCCCACAAATTCCGATCCAGAGTATGCTCCTATCCACTCATTAATTAAATAACTATCAGGAACGAAATAATCCTTTAACTTTTTTTAGCCTAAAATAAACGAAATAGAAATAAGATGGATAAAAAAAAGAAAATAAAAAAAAACTCTTTATTTTCGCTATACTATAATTTTTGTCATAGTATAAGTCATGAATGTTTAAGTCTCAAAAAAATAAGGTGCAGTTTATTTCTTTTTTTTAGTTATTACTCAACAAAAATGGAGTCAGTCAAAGCAAAGGATGAGATAAATTCTGAAGCACTTTTATAGCATTGCAGACAGAATTTCATTGGTTTAATTCAAGATCTTTCGGTTTATTTTTACTTTATTTATCCTATAAGTATATCAGTAAAGACTACCGAATCCATTCTTAGATTTATTGATGGCTCTCGGGGAGCCGTATGAGGTGAAAATCTCATGTACGGTTCTGTACTAGCGATGATAAGAGTGATCTGATCATCGACTATGATTATCTAACAGTTCAAGTACAATTGATATAGTTGAGGCGCAGTCAAAATATGGCATTTTGGGGTGGAATTTATGGAGGCAACCTATAGGATTTATTGTTTTTATAATTTCTTCTCTAGCAGAATGCGAGAGATTACCCTTTGATTTACCAGAAGCAGAAGAAGAATTAGTAGCAGGTTATCAAACCGAATATTCAGGTATTAAATTTGGTTTATTTTACGTTGCTTCCTATCTAAATCTACTAATCTCGTCATTATTTGTAACAGTTCTTTACTTGGGGGGTTGGGATTTTTCTATTCCAGATATCTTCATTCCTGAGTTTTTTGAAATAAATAAGCAAGGAGTCTTTGGAACAATTTTGGGTATTTTTATTACATTAGCGAAAACTTTTTTGTTCTTGTTCATTCCTATCGCAACAAGATGGACTTTACCTAGACTGAGAATGGACCAATTATTAAATCTTGGGTGGAAATTTCTTTTACCAATTTCTTTAGGTAATCTATTATTAACAACTTCTTCCCAACTCCTTTCATTATAAAAATATATATATATTTGATACTCACTAAAATTAAAGTTTATCGCAAACAAGAGAAAGAAACAAAATCTTATTTTTTTTTAGTATATGTTCCCTATGGTAACTGGGTTAATCAATTATGGTCAACAAACAGTACGCGCGGCAAGGTACATTGGTCAAGGTTTTATTATTACTCTATCTCATGCCAATCGTTTACCTGTAACTATCCAGTATCCTTATGAAAAATTGATCACCTCAGAGCGGTTTCGTGGTCGAATACACTTTGAGTTTGATAAATGTATTGCTTGTGAAGTATGTGTTCGTGTATGTCCTATAGATTTACCTGTTGTTGATTGGAAAGTGGAAACGGATATTCGAAAAAAACGATTGCTTAATTATAGCATTGATTTCGGAATCTGTATATTTTGTGGTAATTGTGTTGAGTATTGTCCAACAAATTGTTTATCGATGACTGAAGAATATGAGCTTTCCACTTATGATCGTCATGAATTAAATTATAATCAAATTGCTCTGGGTCGTTTACCAATATCAATAACTGATGATTACACAATTCGAACAATTATGAATACACCTCAAATAACAGAAAAATCTTGTGATTAAAAAAAACTTTCTAATTATTAAATGACTAAATTAATAAAGTACCTAAAAAAAAATTATAGGGAAGTTAAATTAAAAAAGTTTCTTGTTTTCTTGATCAATAAAAATGCGAACTATTGGCTATTCTATTGATTGGTGAAAATTTAGTTATTGTAATGATTTTCAATAGTTTTGATTTCGAACCACTTTTTTATAAAAAAAAACCAAAATATGCAATGGGTTCAAAAATTTTACCCATATTTTATTTTAAAGTAGTACACTTTAGGATTTAACAATTAGGAATGCACGAATCCCTTTTTCTGTTCAATTCAATAAGATCATGAAATTTTTTTATCTCTTTTTATATATAATGGATTTACCTGGACCAATACATGATTTTCTTTTAGTCTTTCTGGGAACAGGTCTTATATTTGGGGGTCTAGGAGTAGTATTATTTAACAATCCAATTCTTTCTGCCTTTTCGTTGGGGTTGGTTCTTGTTTGTATATCTTTATTCTATATTCTAGCCAATTCGCATTTTGTAGCTTCAGCACAACTCCTTATTTATGTGGGAGCTATAAATATATTAATAATATTTGCTGTAATGTTCATGAATGGGCCAGAATATGACACAAATTTGCGTCTGTGGACTGTTGGTGATAACGTTACTTCGTTGATTTGTACAAGTCTTTTTGTTTCATTAATTATTACTATTCTAAATACGTCATGGTATGGTATTATTTGGACTACAAAATCAAACCAGATTCTTGAACAAGATTTTATAACTACTAGTCAACAAATAGGAATTAATTTATCAACAAAATTTTTTCTTCCCTTTGAACTTATTTCAATAATTCTTTTAGTTGCGTTAATAGGCGCAATTGCTGTGGCACGTCAATAATTTTATTTTAAAAATCAGCAATAATTAAAGTGTATATTTTCTCATACGCATTTAATTTAAATTCTATTCAGATTGGTTTAAAAACTTTTAGTTCGATTTCTTATTACCAACAGATTTTTTACTTATATATCTATTTTTTGAACTTATGGTATTCGAGTCAATCAAATGGGTTTAATTGTTGTTCATATTGAAATATTCATAAGGAGTTGGTCAATGATGCTCGAACATGTACTTGTTTTGAGTGCTTATTTATTTTCTATTGGAATCTATGGATTAGTCACGAGCCGAAATTTGGTTCGGGCTCTTATGTGTCTTGAACTTATATTGAATGCAGTTAATCTAAATTTTGTAACATTTTCTGATTTTTTTGATAGCCGCCAATTAAAGGGAAACATTTTCTCAATCTTTGTTATAGCTATTGCAGCCGCTGAAGCAGCTATTGGACTTGCTATTGTTTCGTCAATTTATCGTAACAGAAAATCAACTCGTATTAATCAATCCAATTTATTGAATAAATAGTCTGTTTTTTCTATATATTATCCTTATTATTATATATAAAAAAAATAATATATAATAATATATTTTTATTTATTATGATTATATCAATATAATATTGTAATTATAAGCTCAATTTAGATTACTAGATATCGCACCTTAAAGTAGAGCATACTTTTCAAATGTAAGAAGTGAAAGTTTTTTGGACCTCTTTTCTATTTTGTAGTAAATCTCCAATCCAAGCCAGAAGTAGAGTGATTCAAAAAATTCTGGTAAATCATTGATTCGTCTGGTATTTTAATATGTACTTCATTTACTTTAGTAGAACTAGATCGAAAATTAATAAAATTTAAAAAATTAAAGATCCTATGTCACATTCAGTAAAGATTTATGATACATGTATAGGGTGTACTCAATGTGTTCGAGCTTGCCCCACAGATGTATTAGAAATGATACCTTGGGACGGGTGTAAAGCTAAACAAATAGCTTCTGCTCCAAGAACGGAGGACTGTGTTGGTTGTAAGAGATGTGAATCCGCTTGTCCAACAGATTTTTTAAGCGTTCGGGTTTATTTATGGAATGAAACAACGCGGAGCATGGGTCTAGCTTATTGATACGTTCCGGAACATTTCATTTGAATCCATTTTTTCAATTTGGATTTTTTTATTGATAAAAACTCGTACCCGAAAAGAAATTTCTTTTCGGGTACGGGTTTTTTTGGCTCAATTGTATCTTGTCTTTACCACGAATTCTTTTCCTTGGTTAACAACAATTGTAGTTTTACCCATATTTGCAGGTTCTTTAATTTTCGTTCTTCCTCATAGAGGAAATAAAATAATCCGTTGGTATACTATTAGCATAGCTGCTATAGAGTTACTTCTAACAACCTATGCATTTTGTTATAATTTCCAACCGGACGATCCATTAATCCAACTGGCAGAAGATTATAAATGGATAAACTTTTTTGATTTCCACTGGAGATTGGGAATAGATGGACTTTCGATAGGACCTGTTTTACTGACGGGATTCATCACTACTTTAGCTACTTTAGCAGCTTTTCCAGTTACTCGAGATTGCCGATTATTCCATTTTCTGATGTTAGCAATGTACAGTGGTCAAATAGGATCATTTTCGTCTCGAGACCTTTTACTTTTTTTTATAATGTGGGAATTAGAATTAATTCCTGTTTATCTACTTTTATCCATGTGGGGCGGAAAGAAACGTCTCTACTCCGCTACTAAATTTATTTTGTATACGGGGGGGGGTTCCATTTTTCTATTAATGGGAGTTTTGGGTATTGGTTTATATGGTTCTACTGAACCTACCTTAAATTTGGAAATGTTAGTTAATCAATCGTATCCCCTAGCATTAGAAATAATGTTCTATATTGGATTTTTTATTGCTTTTGCTGTTAAATTACCAATTATACCGTTACATACATGGTTACCAGATACCCATGGGGAAGCCCATTATAGTACTTGTATGCTTCTTGCGGGAATCTTATTAAAAATGGGAGCATATGGTTTAGTTCGAATCAATATGGAATTATTGTCTCATGCTCATTCGATCTTTTCTCCTTGGTTGATAATAATCGGCACAATGCAAATAATCTATGCAGCTTTAATATCTCTTGGACAACGTAATTTAAAAAAACGAATAGCCTATTCTTCTGTATCACACATGGGTTTTATAATTATAGGAATTAGTTCTATAACTGAAACGGGACTTAATGGAGCTTTTTTACAAATAATCTCTCATGGATTTATTGGTGCTGCACTTTTTTTCTTAGCGGGAACTAGTTACGATAGAATACGTCTTGTTTATCTTGACGAAATGGGCGGAATAGCTATTCCAATGCCAAAAATATTTACACTATTCAGTAGCTTTTCAATGGCATCCCTTGCATTACCAGGCATGAGTGGTTTCGTTGCAGAATTAATAGTCTTTTTCGGAATAATTACTAGCCACAAATTACTTTTAATGACAAAAATACTAATTACTTTTGGAATGGCGATTGGAATGATATTAACTCCTATTTATTTATTATCTATGTTACGTCAAATGTTTTATGGATATAAGTTATTTAATATTAATATAAAAAACTCTGTTTTTTTGGATTCTGGGCCACGAGAATTATTTGTCTCGAGTTCTATCTTTATACCGGTAATTGGTGTTGGCATTTATCCAGATTTTGTTCTTTCATTATCCACTGAGAAGGTGGAAGCTATTCTATCAAAATTTTTTTATAGATAAGTTTCATTTAATGAAATGAAAAAGTAGTCTTCTTTATCTTTATATTTGTAATTAAAGAATTACTAAATTACAATTCTAATTGGGCATGTTTGGCGTTTGTGAGAACCATTAAAATGGTTCTCACCTGTTTATAAGAAACGCCTTGTCCTATGTTTGTATTCGGACGTAGGGTCCTCTCTTTACTTCAATTTAATTAATGAATGAACCATAACTATGGAGTCCTATTCCTAATAGATTGACTCCAAAATAGCATATCCAAATTATAAGAAAGCCCATAAAAGCTACAATTGCAGAATTTGCATCCCGAAATTTTATATTTGTTCTAGTATGTAAGTAAATTGCAAATACAATCCAAGTAATAAAAGCCCAAGTTTCCTTTGGGTCCCAATTCCAATATGATCCCCATGCTTCATTGGCCCATACTGCTCCTGAAAGAATACCTACGGTTAAAAGGATAAACCCTAAACTAATAATACGATAACTCCAATGATCCAGTTGTTCAATCAATTGAGACCTGTAATAATTTTTAACCGAAAAGGGCGAAATGTTTTCTAAAATATTGCCTTTTTCGTTCATGTATTGAATCTCACTGACAAAAAAGAATTCAAAAAAAAAAAAACTTTTTTTTTCAAAAAACGTTGTTATATTTTTTTGAAATAGAATTATTAGAAGTGCTACTGATAATAATGATCCGCATAAAAGAGCTGCATAACCCAGCACCATCATACTTACGTGCATCATTAACCAACGGGATTGAAGAGCCGGTACTAATAGTGAAGATTGCGGCGTTTCCGTTAAAAGGCCTGAAGTAGCAAACCCTTGAGTAAAAATAGCACTTGGCGCAGTTATTGCACTTAAATTCCTTTTTTGTTTTTTAAAATATGGAATCATATGAATAATGTAAAAACTCCAGGAAAGAAATATTAATGATTCATATAGATCACTTAATGGGAAATGTTTACAATAAACCCAACGAGTAACTAATAATCCCGTTATAGATAAAAAAGTAACTAGCATGCCTTTTTTTAAGGAATTGTAGAGTCCTACTTTTTCATTGACTAATAAAGTTATCAAATGGAGTGTAATTACAACGGAAACCGTTGAAAAAGAAATATGAGTCAAAATATGTTCTAAAGTCGAAAATATCATATAAAATTATATATATAAAGAAATTTCTCAATCAATTATAAATTATCAAATTAAAATCCGAACCAAAGTTCTTTTAATTTTTTTTACATAGAACTTTTAAAAATTTTTTTTATATGCCGCCACTCGGACTCGAACCGAGATGCTATCGCACTGCTTCCTAAGAGCAGCGTGTCTACCAATTTCACCATAGCGGCTTATTTGAAATCATAATAACCTTTTTTAATTCAATCGTCGAGATTAATTCAATACAATTTTTTATATTGGTAATTATAAATGCATTTTTAATCTTCAAAATTAGAAAATAAAAAATACATATATCCTTTAGAATATGAATACATAAAAATCAACCTTTTTGAAGCATAATTTCATTTCGGCACTAAGGACTTTTTTATTAAATGGATATTTTGATATCCAAAAAAATGACTTAAACAATAGATAGATTTTTTTTGTTGCAACAAACCTATTTAATATTGAACCCAATATGTAAAAAAAATTAAATTTTTTTATTGAAAAAAAACTTCGCATATAATTTTCTTTCTTTTGTTGTAATTTAGAACTAAATAAATAGGTTGATGGGGAAAAGATCCCCATCTTAAAAATCAAAAAATAGACTAAAAAAACAATGGTGATTCAAAAAATTTTTTTAAGACCATTTTTTTGGTTGACATAAGAGTTCTTATTCTACATATCATAATAAAAAAGCTAAACCTTTTTCGAAACATTAATAAGCGCAAAATTTTAATTTAAAATTGAGTTTTGTATTTCAAATCAAATACAAATCAAAAAGCCAAAAGAAAATTTATTCATAATTTATCAAGCTAATTTTTTATATTTAGGGTCTTTTTTTTTTTTCATATCAATTCTGATTATTCCATGTTTTTAGTACTTATTTTTCGTACAAAAAAACTTTTAGAATTTCCAGTATAAATAGATTTTGCTAACGAAAAAGCTTTTAACGCTGCCCAATACCCCTTCTTTTTCCAAATATTTTTACGAATAGACTTTTTGGAAATAGAAGTACGCTTTTTTGGAACTGCCATTTAAAATTCAATGGATTCTTCATTATTATAGTTGGATGTGAAAGACATCTATTATTCAAACAAATCTTTGTTTCTTATTCATTATCTATGTATTTATATTCTAGATAATAATATCTTAAAAAAAAAAAAATAGAAAAACAAAATTTTAAATTAAAAAATTCTATTAGTAGAAACAAACTATTTTATGATCCATAGACTAAAAAAAAAAATTAAATTTTAACATATTAAATAAATGAAATTTAAAAGTAATAAAAATGACTAAATATTTTCTTTATTTTTATTGTGTTGTATTTCATTTAAATGTACATAATAAACCACGCCGATAAATTTTAAAACCCAATACTTAATTGAAAAACTTGACTTTAGTTTTTTGAATATATATAAAATTTAGGGTGAAAAAAATTTAGTAAAACAGGTTGATAATTCTGAACTAATTATAGAAGAAGCTAAGTCGTTTGTATCATTATTAATTTTATTAAAGCTTTAGTTAAGTAAATCTTATGATTAAAGGTTTTTTTCTGTAATCTATATATACATTATAAATGATTTAAATGGAAAAGAAAGTGCCATTTTTTTATCGTCCCGCTCAACTTAATTTAAAAAGGCAAGAACTGATGAATACTAAAAAATGCAACCCGAAATAAAAATTTTCTATTATGGAACATATATACCAATATGCATGTATCATATCCTTCATTACACTTCCAATTCCTTTGTTAATAGGAGTAGGGCTTCTACTTTTTCCGACAACAACAAAAAATTTTCGACGTATATGGGCGTTTTCTAGTATTTTTTTGTTAACTATAGCTATGCTTTTTTGGATCACGTTGTCGATTCACCAAATAAATAGTAATTCCATTTATCAATATGTATGGTCTTGGACCATTAATAATGATTTATCGTTCGAATTTGGCTACTTGTTCGATCCACTTACTTCTATTATGTCAGTCTTAATAACTACTGTTGCAATTTTGGTTCTTATTTATAGTGATAATTATATGTGTCATGACCAAGGATATTTAAGATTTTTTGCTTATATGAGTTTTTTCAATACTTCCATGTTAGGATTAGTTACTAGTTCAAATTTGATACAAATTTATCTTTTTTGGGAATTAGTTGGAATGTCTTCGTATCTATTAATAGGTTTTTGGTTTACAAGACCTATTGCCGCGAATGCTTGTCAAAAAGCGTTTGTCACTAATCGTGTAGGGGATTTTGGGTTATTATTGGGCATTTTAGGTCTTTATTGGGTAACAGGCAGTTTTGATTTTCGTGATTTGTTTGAGATATTTAATAACTTAATTAAAAATAATGCGGTCAATCTTTTATTTTCTTTTTTTTGCACTTTCTTCTTATTTTTTGGTGCAGTTGCAAAATCGTCCCAATTTCCCCTTCATGTATGGTTACCCGATGCTATGGAGGGGCCTACTCCTATGTCAGCTCTCATACATGCTGCGACCATGGTCGCAGCGGGGATTTTTCTAGTCGCTCGACTTTTTCCTCTTTTCATAGTTATACCTTATATAATGTATGTAATAACTATTATAGGTATAATAACTGTTTTTTTAGGAGCTACCTTAGCTCTTGCTCAAAAAGACATTAAGAGAAGTTTAGCTTATTCTACAATGTCTCAATTGGGTTATATGATGTTAGCTCTAGGTATGGGTTCTTATCGAGCTGCTTTATTTCATTTGATTACTCATGCTTATTCAAAAGCATTATTGTTTTTAGGATCCGGATCTATTATTCATTCAATGGAAATGCTTGTTGGATATTCTCCAGAAAAAAGTCAGAATATGGTTCTTATGGGGGGATTAACAAAACACGTTCCAATTACAAAAAATGCTTTTTTAATAGGTACCCTTTCTCTTTGTGGGATTCCGCCTCTTGCTTGTTTTTGGTCCAAAGATGAAATTCTTAACGATAGTTGGTTGTATTCACAAATTTTCGCAATAATAGCTTATTTCACAGCCGGATTAACCGCATTTTATATGTTTCGAATCTATTTGCTTACGTTTGGTGGACATTTAAACCTTTATTGTAAAAATTACAGTGGAAAAAAAAGTAGTTCCCTCTATTCAATATCTCTATGGGGTAAAGAAGGATTTAAAACAATTAAAAAAAAATTCTCTTTATTTACCTTATTAACAATGAATAATAATAATAGAGAAAGTGCGGCGGTTTTTATGAAAAAACCATATAAAATTTCGAGAAATTCTTTTAAAATTATGCCATATTTTATTACTCTTACCGATTTTGACAATAATAAAATTTCTGCATATCCTTCAGAATCAGACAATACTATGTTATTTCCTCTCATTATATTGATTCTGTTTACTTTCTTCGTTGGATTTATAGGAATTCCATTAAATAAAGAAGGAATAGAGTTGGATATATTAACTAAATGGTTAACTCCACCCGTAAATATTTTATATTCAACTTCAAAAAATTCTATTGATTTGTATGAATTTACAATAAATGCAATCTTTTCTGTCAGTATAGCTTATTGGGGAATATTTATAGCCTTATTTTTCTATAAACCTATTTATTCATCGTTAAAAAATTTTAACCTAATAAATGCATTTGATAAAAGGGGTCCTAATAAAATTTTTGGGGACACAATAAAAAATTATATATACAATTGGTCTTCTAATCGTGGTTATATCGATACTTTTTATGCAACATTTTTTATTAAGGGGGTAAGAGGTTTGGCTGAACTGG